TGAGCGTGTGACTTGTTATAATTGATCCTATTGATAATACAGAGAATGGACCTGTCATCTCTATCAAGATGATTCTACCTCGTCAGATATTTATTCTAGTCTCTGGAGCACGGACTATATAGAATAGATCAAGAAAAGAAATATTTGAACTATGATTCATACCTATTATTAAGACCTCGCAACCGGATTCAAAAAAATGGAAATAGGTCTTTTATAAATCAAACAATTTTTTTCTTCATACTTCTTTTGACCGAAAGAAACCTCTTTCTCTAGATTTTGTTGAGTTATTACATTCATTTAAGAAGTGATGATCAAATGGTTTTTACTCAGAAAACCTTTGAGTTTAGCTTTGGCTTTCTTAAATCATCGTGGTTCTAGTATGAATCTGAGGTTTCAATTGATTCATAGGGTCTCAACAAGAGAATTCCTATTAAAAAAAAAAGATAGGGAAGAGAAGATTCAAGAGGCCTGTCACGATTAACATAAAGAAAGATGGACGAGCCAACTTGAGATTTTATTTCTTGGCATTATCATCACAAAGAAGAGATTCCGGATTTTTCTTACTTCGTATCTTTGGGTCAAATCGAGTCAAGCGGCTAAGCCACAAGAAGTTTTAAACTCGCTATTCCATATCCGTTGAAACCAGTATTTGTGTGTTACGGCTTGAGCCGTACGAGATGAAATTCTCATGTACGGCTCTCAGAGGGGGAGTCTTTCTTGGGTTACCTATCTCAATAAAGTATATGATTGGTTCGAGGAACGTCTCGAGATTCAAGCGATTGCAGATGATATAACTAGTAAATATGTTCCTCCTCATGTCAACATATTTTATTGTCTAGGGGGGATTACACTTACTTGTTTTTTAGTACAAGTAGCTACGGGTTTTGCTATGACCTTTTACTATCGTCCAACTGTTACAGAGGCTTTTTCCTCTGTTCAATACATAATGACTGAGGCCAACTTTGGTTGGTTAATTCGATCAGTTCATCGATGGTCAGCAAGTATGATGGTTCTAATGATGATCTTGCACGTATTTCGTGTGTATCTTACGGGTGGTTTTAAAAAACCCCGCGAATTAACTTGGGTTACAGGGGTGGTTCTGGCTGTATTGACCGCATCTTTTGGCGTAACTGGTTATTCCTTACCTCGGGACCAAATTGGCTATTGGGCAGTAAAAATTGTAACAGGCGTGCCTGAAGCTATTCCTATAATAGGATCGCCTTTGGTAGAATTATTACGTGGAAGTGCTAGTGTGGGCCAATCCACTTTGACTCGTTTTTATAGTTTACATACTTTTGTATTGCCTCTTCTTACTGCCGTATTTATGTTAATGCATTTTCCAATGATACGTAAGCAAGGTATTTCGGGTCCTTTATAGAGAAGGCAGATCATAGATATTTGTAATTTCTCATATCGGGGAGGAACAAGAGTCTTTCATTGCTACAAATATGGATTATTTAAAAATAAGGCATGTTATTTGGATACTTCTATTCAACTCTGAAGTATTGTTTATTTGATACGAATCGAATAGTTGAAGTATATTTTCCTAAAAGAGGATGGATTATGGGAGTGTGTGACTTGAACTATTGATTGGCCCATGCGGATATATGATTTTATCCGCCACGTTGGAATTCACAACCCAATGTGTCTCCGCATCCAACCATCACGTCAGTCCCTTTATGTAGCATAGGATAGGCCGGTTCGCTTGAGGAGAATATTTTCTATGATCATACCCGAATCATGTCATGCATGAACAGGCTCCGTAAGATCCCTAGAATAAACGATGTGGAATGATCCAATGTTCTATTTATTCCACTTTGTTTGATTTTTCTTTTTTTTTAGTCATTTTATTCTAATTAATTGATAGTATTAGTATTTCGTATTAATTTGATAGTAATCTTAGTCAGTTTTTTATAGTATGTAGATGCATTCATTTCCTCTGCATCGACCCTGATCTATGATACTATCGGAGTGAAATAAGGGATCTAAGGAAGAACAGGGGCTAGACTTTATTAGTAACAAGTAAAAACTTTGTATTTTTGTATGTAATAAAATCGAGATGTTGTGGGGATAAATACCAACCAAAAGACATGAGACAATCCAAAAAGCACTTGATCATGATCGAATTTGTAAGCCTACTTGGATATTGAGCATTTCCTTGTTGCCAGAACTGAATTCTTTGCAATGAATCGTTGCAACTCGGGTAAATGGAATTTGATAAATCTTTTATTACATAGAGTCATTCTATATGTAGATATGTATGAAATATAGATCTTCTATGGATCTATTTCTGTAATTCTTTTGATTCTTGCTCGAGCCGGATGATAAAAAATTATCATGTCCGGTTCCTTTGGGGGATGGATCCACAAGGATTCACCTATCCAAATAACAAAGAAACCTGATTTGAATGATCCTGTATTAAGAGCTAAATTGGCTAAAGGGATGGGACATAATTATTATGGAGAACCTGCATGGCCCAATGATCTTTTATATATTTTTCCAGTAGTAATTCTAGGCACTATTGCATGTAATGTGGGCTTAGCAGTTCTAGAGCCGTCAATGATCGGTGAACCGGCGGATCCGTTTGCAACTCCGTTGGAAATATTACCCGAATGGTACTTCTTTCCCGTATTTCAAATACTTCGCACAGTACCCAATAAGTTATTGGGTGTTCTTTTAATGGTTTCAGTACCAATAGGATTATTGACAGTACCTTTTTTGGAGAATGTCAATAAATTCCAAAATCCATTTCGTCGTCCAGTAGCTACAACAGTCTTTTTGATCGGTACCGCAGTAGCTCTTTGGTTAGGTATCGGAGCAACTTTACCTATTGAGAAATCCCTAACTTTAGGTCTTTTTCAAATTGATTCAACCGTTAAATACCACGACATAGGTATCTAAGGAAGATCCACAAGGGGATCTTCCTTAGATACATCAATCTTATTATGATCTATTCTGCAAATATATGGACCGTGTCGGAGATTAAAAACTCATTCTATTCTTTTTTATTTCTAAAAATGACAAAATTCCAATGGATTTAAAATGAAAACTTTTTCTTAGGTAAATTGATTGTAAAATGCTTCTGTAGAGTACCCAATATCTGTTTTACATCTTCTATGCGAAAATATTCCATTTTCATAAGATCTTCTTGGCTGTGACTCAAAAGGTCCAATAATGTATGTATATTGGACCTTTTGAGACAATTATAGGTCCTGGAAGACAATTCTGATTGGTCAATAAAAATACATGTCAATGGAATTCCTTTTTTGTTTTTATTGAGATTAGTGAATCTGTCTTGAAAGGAAAAGGGTAGATTCCATCTGTTTTCATTTTCCTCGAAATTCATGTCCTCTTCCTCTGCATGTAGAAAAGGAATCAATAAATCAATCAAATTACGAGAAGCTTCATAAAGTGCTTCTTTAGGAGTTAAACTTCCATTCGTCCATATTTCTAGAAAGAGTATCTCTTGTTTTTCATTCCCATTCCCATAAGAATGAATACTATGATTCGCATTTCGAACAGGCATAGATACAATATCTATAGGATAACTTCCATCGTGAGAGTCGTTTGTGGATTTCATACGATATCCGCGATCTCTCTTGATTTGTAATTCAATACACAAATCAATTGGTTCTATCAGGTTAGCTATATGCTGTGTCGTGTCAACTATTTCTACAGAAGGCGGTGAGATGATATCTTGGGCTGTTATGTATTTGGGACCCCTGACGCAAATGGATGCGTCCCTAACTCCATAGAGATTACTTCTCAGTACAATCTCTTTCAAATTTATTAAAATCTCATGTACTGATTCTTCAATACCTGCTATCGTAGAATATTCATGCAGCACATTTTCAGATGTTGCACGTGTGATACATGTTCCTTCTATTTCTCCAAGTAAAGCCCTTCGCACGGCAATACCTATGGTATCGGCTTGACCTTTCATAAGCGGGGACAGAACGAAACGACCATAATAAAGACGCTTGCTGTCTATTCTGGATTCAACACATTTCCACTGTAGTGTTCGAGTGGATACTGCTACTTCTTCTCGAACCATACTCTTATTTTTCTTTTATTTATGATTATTGGATCAGATCATTGAATCATTTATTTCTCTTGGAATCTCTTTAATTCTTATTTCTACACACGTCTTTTTTTAGGGGGGCGACATCCATTATGCGGCATGGGTGTTACATCACGTACGAAACTTAATAGCATCCCATTTCTACGAATGGCTCGTAATGCCGCATCTCTTCCGAGACCTGGACCCTTTATCATAACTTCTGCTCGTTGCATACCCTGATCAACTAATGTACGAATAGCATTAAATGCCGCGGCTTGAGCAGCATAGGGTGTTCCTTTTCTTGTGCCTCTGAATCCAGAGGTACCTGCGGAAGCCCAAGAAACTACCCGACCTCGTACGTCTGTAACAGTTACAATAGTATTGTTGAAACTCGCTTGAACATGAATAACTCCTTTTGGTATTCTACGTTCATTCTTATTTGAACCAATGCGTGCATTCTTACGTAAACCAATTTTTGCTATAGGTTTTGTCATATTTTATTATATCATATTCATAAGAATAAAATAAAAAGAAAGAAGAATCAGAAATCTACAGAAAGATACGGGGGATATCCATTTCATATGAAAACGAATCCATTCTTCTTTCTTTTTACATGTACATGGGTTTTTCTTTTAAAAAGTTCTTGATTTAGAACTTGAGAAGGATTACCCCTGTCTCTGTTTATGTCTCGGATTGGAACAAATGACTATAATTCGCCCCCGCCTACGAATCAAGCGACATTTTTCACAAATTTTACGAACAGAAGCCCTTATTTTCATATTTAGAATTCCTTACCTTCATTCTGAATCTATTTTTTTGGAAACAAAAATCAGTTTATTGCATTTTTTAACTTCGAATTATATCCCTACGAAAAGGATGTTTAAAAGAATGATCTAATAAGAATGATCTAATCGTTCGAATCTTTTTTGCGAAGTCTATAAATTATACGTCCCCTGGTTGAATCATAACGACTCATTTCTATTTTGACTCTATCTCCGGGTAGTATACGTATAAAACTGCGCCGGATTCTCCCTGAAATATAACCTAGAATTAGATCTTCATTATCTAACCGAACTCGGAACATACCGTTGGGAAGTGATTCAGTAATTAAACCCTCATGAATCAATTTTTGTTCTTTCATTCCAGGGAACCCCCTTTAAGTATCAACTAATAGAGGAAGAGTTCTATAATTCACTTCTCTTCTCTATTTTACAAATAGTAAGTTCGAGAGAAAATTAGGGTACCCGAGGAGAATCACCATATATAACACAAAATTTCTCCTCCAATTTTTTCTAGTCGAGCTTCTCGATCTGTCATTATACCTCGAGAAGTAGAAAGAATTACAATTCCCATTCCACCTAAAATCTTAGGAATTCGTTGATAGTTGGAATAGATTCGTAGACCAGGTCGGCTGATACGCTTTAAAATTATTTTCTTACCTTTCCTAGTCTTTCTATGTCGTAAGGTTGAAACCAAGAAATTTTTTTGACTTTCTTGATGTTTTCGAACGTTTTCAATAAAACCTTCTCGTAAAAGTATTTTCACAATGTTTTTAGTGATATTAGTAGATACTATTTGAACTCTTCCCTTTTGATCCATGTCAGCATTTCTTATAGAAGTTATTATATCGGCAATAATGTCCCTACCCATGACGAACTATAGTTATTGGTGCCTCCTCATTTTGATATAATCAACATGCTTCTTTTTTGTTTTATTTTTTATTGAATTTTTTTTTGAAATTATTCAATTCTAAAAAATTATTAGAAATTTAAAGTATATGCATGAGACACAATCTATTAATCGGATCTATTTCAGATATTTGAATATTCTATTCTATATATATATATATTCTATATATAGATAATATAGATATATAGATAGGATATAGCCTATTTTCATCTATAATACTTCGGGTGCTAATGAAACTATTTTAGTAAAATTCAACTGTCTCAATTCCCGAGCAATCGCACCAAAAATTCGAGTTCCTTTTGGATTTCCTTCTTGATCAATGATAACCGCTGCATTGTCATCATATCGTATTATCATGCCGTTGTCACGTTTGAGTTCTTTACACGTGCGTACAATCACAGCTCTAATTATTTCTGATCTTTCTAGAGGCATGTTGGGCACTGCTTCTTTGATTACAGCAACAATAACATCGCCAATATGAGCATATCGGTGATTACCAGTTCCTATGATTCGAATACACATCAATTCTTGAGCTCCACTGTTATCCGCTACATTCAAAAGGGTCTGAGGTTGAATCATATCATTTTTATTTGAATCTCTTATTTCAATGCAAGGGATAAGGGAAAAAAGAAATATTGTCTGTCCAGAGATAAAGAAATCCGTGGTTGTTTTTTCATTCTCAATACTCCTTTTTCTTTTACTTTTGTTTACCTATCCTGAAATAACAAATTGAGTTCGTATAGGCATTTTGCATGCAGCTATTTCCATAGCAGCTTTGGCTACAGTTTCTGATACTCCACTCATTTCATAAAGTATTCGGCCCGGTTTAACAACGGATACCCAATATTCGGGGGATCCCTTGCCCGAACCCATACGTGTTTCTGTAGGTCTTACAGTAACAGGTTTGTCGGGAAAGATACGTACCCATATCTTTCCACCACGACGCGCATATCGTGTCATTGCTCTTCGCCCTGCTTCTATTTGTCTAGCTGTGATCCAAGCAGGTTCAAGTGCCTGAAGAGCATATCTGCCAAAACAAATATGATTGCCTCGACAAGATATTCCCTTCATTCTACCTCTATGTTGTTTACGAAATCTGGTTCTTTTGGGGTTATAGTTCATGGTTGTTTCTGAATTCCATCTCTACTGCAGAGCCGGACATGAGAGTTTCTTCTCATCCAGCTCCTCGCGAATGAAAATGATTCAATAATATTACATATATACATGTATTTCATTCTCTATCAAAAGAAAGAAAGGGTTCGCGGGCGAATATTGACTCTTTCCTCCTTCATTTGTAGGGTCAATTCATGACCCTTCAGAAGAAATCCATTTTTTCTTGGTTCATTCCGCCATCCTACCCAATGAATCTTTAGGATTGATTTGTTTTCAAGAAAATCCTATGTAGTCACAGGTTCCATCGTTCCCATAGCTTCTCCATTAATGCTTAGGCCTGAACTCTGCAATGGAGCTCTCAACAAAATCTGTTATTTGTTTCCGAGTCAATCTCCTCAGTTTTTCTTAACCCGAAGCTCGATTAAATTATTCTCTATTTTCTATTTTTTATATTATAGATTTTTCTATCTTTGATATTTGATATCTTATTATTTCTTTATCTATTTCTATCTTATTAGATACATAATAGACTATATTATACATATTTATTAGATTATTTATATTCTTATTTTAATTTAATTTCTTTTATTATATTGGAATTGTATATTTTGTATTTTTATTGTATATTGATGTTGATGCTTTCTAACACTGCCTTTTTTATGGGGTAATTCTTCATAAACCATACATATGGGAATCATATATCATTGAGATCTTTATTCTCTCTTTCTATCATCCTTCCATTTTTCCACATCCCTTTTTTTTTTCACAATTCATAATCATATTTCTTTTTTATGAAAAGAATTTCAGTTGCTACAACTATATGATCGATTCAGTCATATAGTGACTGTTTCTTGGGATCTCGACAATACGAAGCAATAAGTTGGTTATTAGTTTTGAGTTTCTTGAGTTTTTATAGTTACTAAGTTTATAGTGGGGTCAGCTTGTTTTTTTTTTCAATCTCAATTCTCAACTCTAAATAAAAAACTAACGAGTCACACACTGAGCATAGCAATTCTACTAAAATCTAAATTAAATTAAAGGGTAAATCAAATTTTTATTTAACCTTATAGAATTAGAATTGTTTGTTTTTCTTTGATTAAGAAAAAAAAATAAGAAAATAGTTTCTAAATTTTTTCTATCGATGAGCAGAATGGCGAGATAAAGAAAGGTCCATTATTCTTATTTTCTTATTCTTGGTTTACAAATATCCAAATTTTGATGCCTAAGACTCCATAGATAGTTCTAATTGTATGGGAACAGTGATCAATTTTAGCGCGAATTGTTTGTAAGGGAACCCTGCCTTCTCTGATCCATTCTACACGTGCAATCTCTTTTCCGTCGATACGCCCTGCAATTTGCACTTGAATTCCTTTTGTACCCGTTTGTTCAGTTAATTCAATAGCTTTTTTCATTGCCTTTCGAAATGAGACTCTATTTTTTAATTGTAAAGCTATATATTCTGCAAGAATATTAGGTTGTCCATAAGGCTTTTCAATTCTTGTGATAGCAATGTTGAGTCTCCGGTTTACAGAATGAAATTCTTTTTGTACATTCATCTGTAATTCTTCGACTCCCCGTGTTCGTCCTTCTATTAATAAATTGGGAAATCCAATATAGATTATGACCTGAATCAAATCTATTCTTTTTTGAATTTCTATATGGGCAATTCCTTCGAAACCTGAGGATATTCTCTTATTTTTTTTTACATAGTCTTTAATACAATTCCGTATTCTTTCATCTTCTTGTAGGCCCATGGAAAAATTCTTTGGTTTTGCGAACCAAAAAGAATGATGACTTTGAGTTGTTCCAAGTCTGAAACCAAGTGGATTTATTTTTTGTCCCATATTTTTCTATTATTTTTCCATCCATTTTTTTATAAATAGGAATCTAAATTATATTTATTTAGATGAATCAAAAATCTCTATTTTTCTTTTAAAAGAATCTTTATATGACAAGTGGTTTTTTTTATCATATAACTACGCCCTCGAGCCCGGGGTCTTAACTTTTTCACAATAGCACCTCTATTGACTTCAGCTTTACTAATAAATAAATCAGCTTCATTCAAACCCATATTATGACTAGCATTTGCTGCTGCAGAATAAACTAATTTTAAGATTGGATAAGATGCCCGATAAGGCATTAGTTCCAGTATCATGAGTGTTTCCTCATAAGAACGTCCGCGAATCTGATCAATTACTCTTCGTGCTTTGAAAACAGACATACATATATGTTGAGCTAACACGTTTGCTTCTCTATCCGAATTTTCGTTCTTTATCATAAAAGTTCTCCCCCGCCAATGAATGATAAGTGCTTAGGTGAAGTATAGTATAAGATAAGTCAGAAAAGTCTAAGTCTTAGTATATTAGTCTACTATAAAAAGAAAAGAAATATACCTATACTCTTACTATAAGATAAAGACTCTTAAGTCTAAATACTATTAAGATAAGGCTTTTCACATGAATACTTAGTAGAACGACTAACGACGAGATTTATTATCGTTTCTCGCGTGTCTCACGAAAGTGAGAGTAGGTGCGAATTCTCCCAATTTGTGACCGACCATACGATCTGTGATATAAATAGGTAAATGTTCCTTTCCATTATGAATAGCGATTGTATGGCCAATCATTGTGGGTATAATGGTAGATGCCCGAGACCAAGTCACTATGATTTCTTTCTCCTCCCTCCTGTTGAGTTTTTCAATTCTTCCCGATAAATGATTAGCTACAAAAGGGTTTTTTTTTAGTGAACGTGTCATGGCTGATTACTCCTTTTTTTACATTTTTGAAATTGGCATTCTATGTCCAATATCTCGATCTTAATCTGAAGTATAATGATGAATGGAAAAAAGAGAAAATCCTTTAGCTAGATAAGGGAAGGGGCGGATGTAGCCAAGTGGATCAAGGCAGTGGATTGTGAATCCACCATGCGCGGGTTCAATTCCCGTCGTTCGCCCATCACATTATTTCCAATTCCAAAAATTCGATTTTCAATGTTCCTATTTACGGCGACGAAGAATAAAACTATCACTATATTTGTTCCTTTTCCTACTTCTTCTTCCAAGCGCAGGATAACCCCAAGGGGTTGTGGGTTTTTTTCTACCAATTGGGGCTCTCCCTTCACCGCCCCCATGGGGATGGT